CAAACGAGATGGATGTTTGTTGTCCCAACCATTCTTGTTAGTCCCGATACCGCTAAGGAAAAGGGTAATTTATAACAAAGTTTTCGTGTTGTTGATTCCTAGTGTAGTGCTTTTTCCCCTATGCCGCCTATTGGTATTAGTGGAGTAGGATTGACCCGCAATACAGAACCTATAGATGTAACCTTTCGTTCAATACTAAAATCGACAATTGACAATTAAAGTATCTGAGGCTGGATCAATCGAGGATACACGACAGAAGGAGTTGTTCTATCTCCAAACTTTACCTTCACTAAGCGTAGCTTTATTTCAATAATTTGGTTCTTTCTATTCCGAACCGCGTCTTTTTCTCGTAAGACGGAAGTGAGGGCTAAAAAAAAAACAAGAAAAAAGAATCAAATCACACCATCTCTGTAATAGGTAAATGCCTTTTTTTCTCCTGAAGTTGTCGGAATTATTCGTAATAAAATATTGGCTATAATTGAAGAGGTCTTATCAATAAAATTTCCATTTATCCGAGATCTAGGCATAATTCGCAATCCATTCTATAATTCTTCTCATTACTCCTTCGGGGTAAATGCTCCCACAAACAAGGGAATTGTACAGTACAAAATAACATAAAAACAGAAAAATTCTAAAAAAAAGATGTGTACCTTCCGCTCAAATTGTACCCTTTATCAGACAAAGAGAGATAAGAGACTTTTGAATCAGATTGAATTTCATATAAATTTCGTACAAATGAGCGGAGCTATTACTTCATTTCATCTAAGTTGAATAACTAAGAACTTTATTTTACTATAGATTCTTATAACTTAAACTCGAGAAATTTGGATTTGGTTATGATCCAAGAGGGAAAAGGGATGGACATTATACAATTGAAATGAAATAGAAAAATCCATGGTACGATTCATGAATTTGTAATAGATCTATGGGGTAGATGATAAGAGAAGTTGTTGTTGATAAATATCAAATTTGAAAGGCATTTTTTATTTCTATGAAGCCGTTGATTGGTCGTGCCTGTACTGCAATAAAATAATATGAATAACTCGCTATTCACTCGGTTTCTGGTCAATAATAAGATTATGTAGGAGAGATGGCCGAGTGGTTCAAGGCGTAGCATTGGAACTGCTATGTAGGCTTTTTGTTTACCGAGGGTTCGAATCCCTCTCTTTCCGTTTCTGTTAATTCACCAGCGTTACCGACCGCAATATATCAAATCAAATAACAATTCATATCATTATTCCAACAGCTTTTTGTTTTTTGATAGAGAATCCCCATTCCTAATTACATTTCTTCCGTACGAGTACGTAAAATACAAATATCGCGGAAAAAGAGCAAAAAAGAAAAAAAAATCCTACTGCGGATCAATTTGCGATAGGTGAATGAGAAAAATGTAGATTCAAGGCCCTTAGATCTATTTACTTCGTTGAAAAGAGGACATAATTGTTTGAACCCCCTTTCCCTTTCTTTGTTATGTTCGTTAGGTTCAAGTCTGACGAGAATAATATTCTACGACTAACAACTCATTTATTTTTAAACCGATCCATTTACTATCTATTATTTGATTTACTAATCCTTTATATTGGAATGAGTCAATAGTCAAATGGTTTGGCAATTCCTCGTGAGGGGAGGAAGCAATATAATTTTGAATCAGAGCTTTCGATCTTTGTTTATCCTTCGTAGTAATAATATCTCGAGGTTTGCAGCGATAACTTGGTATATCCACTATACGACCATTAACTAAAATATGTCTATGGTTAACTAATTGCCTGGCTCCAGGAATGGTCGAAGCCATACCCAATCGAAAAAGGATATTATCCAAACGCATCTCAAGTAGTTGTAGTAAAACCCGGCCTGTTGACCCTTTGGCTTTTCCAGCGATATGCACATATCTAAGTAATTGTCGCTCTGTCAGACCATAATGAAAACGCAATTTCTGTTTTTCTTCTAGACGAATACGATATTGCGATCTTTTCACGGAACGCAATGGGTTTTTAAGATCACTTCCGGATCTAGGTCTTTTACTAGTTAATCCCGGTAAAGTCCCCAGACGGCGTATTTTTTTGAAACGAGGTCCTCGGTAACGAGACATAAAGACTCCTTTTTATTTTATTGAAATTTCATTTTACAGAAGAAATCTAAATTAAGACTGAACTAAACTAAAGGATAAACAAAGCAAAGCTAAATCTACTGAAGTATTACAAAGTAGAATGAAATGAATTGTGTCAATATCCGGATTTTTTGTATATATAGGAAATTAAGGCTCTGTTTTATGATTTGTTCTATATAGATCTAATTGCTCTAATCAACTTTTTTTCATTTACCACGACATAATAGATTAGTGACTCAACGTTTGGAGAAAGGGAGAGGAAAGATTACCAATCATGGAAAAAATCGATAGAGAAAAAAGCCGGCTATCGGAATCGAACCGATGACCATCGCATTACAAATGCGATGCTCTAACCTCTGAGCTAAGCGGGCTCACATAACAGAAATAGAAATAATGTATAGGAATTCAAGAAACTACCGGATCTTAGCTATTAGCTAAGAATTTAATATGAACTATATCTATATATTATAGTTCACAATTCTTTCTATAGTTATAAATAATATAACTAATTAGAAATTATATTATATAAGAAATTATATATAATATATAACATATTATATAACTATAATAAATATGACTAAATTCTATTCTAATAATATCTAATAATATTAATTAAATTAATAATGGAAATATCTGACTAATTAGAATTTTCATTCTTAATACATTATCATTATAGATAATATACGTTCCGTTTATTTTCATATTTAGAATTTTTACATTATTATATAATATTTATAAATATAAATAGAATAGAAATTCTTTTTATGATAATAAGATTTTTGAGAATGGAATAGTTAGAACAAATTATGTTAATTATATTATAGTATAGCGGATCGGTTCTAAGAAAAGTATAAGATAAGGATAAAGATACAACAATCAAAATTCTAATCAGACATTCCTCTGATTTCGTTTGAAAAAGGATGAGATAGGACGAAAAAAAAGAAGAAGGAATATCGACCCTTCCAGTATTCCAAATCGCGCTGCAAAAACGAAAGGGGAGGAAGACATATATATATGTGGGATATATCTATCTATATTGAATTGCGGATACATCAATGATAGAATCATTTCTGATTGAAACAAATAGGGTTCATACAATAGAGATGAAACGAGAGGGGATATCCAAAAAAAGAAAAAATAGGAGTATACACTATTTCGATATAGGAATCATTATATAAATATAATGAATTCAACGGTTCCAAGATAAATGATAAGTGGGTGGAATTAAAACCCGATCCTTGTCTAAAAAGGGGATATGGCGAAATTGGTAGACGCTACGGACTTGATTGGATTGAGCCTTAGTATGGAAACCTGCTAAGTGGTAACTTCCAAATTCAGAGAAACCCTGGAACTAAAAATGGGCAATCCTGAGCCAAATCTTTATTTTTAGAAAAACAAGGGTTTAGACTAGAATAAAAAGGGATAGGTGCAGAGACTCAATGGAAGCTGTTCTAACGAATGGAGTTGACTACGTTGCGTTGATAACTGGAATTCTTCTATCGAAATTAAAGAAAGGATGACGTATATATCTAATACGTACGTATACATACTGGCATATCAAACGATTAATCACGACTTGAATATATATATATGCAATATATGCAAAATTCAGAGTGGATCTATTCCAATCGAAGTTGAAGGAAGAATCGAATATTCAGTGATCAAATCCTTCATTCCAGAGTTTGATAGACCTTTTTTTGAAAAACTGATTAATTGGACGAGAATAAAGAGAGAGTCCCATTCTACATGTCAATACCGACAACAATGAAATTTATAGTAAGAGGAAAATCCGTCGACTTTAGAAATCGTGAGGGTTCAAGTCCCTCTATCCCCACCCCAATAAAAAGCCCATTTTACTTCTTAACTATTTATTTATCCTTTTTTTTTCATAAGTGGTTCAAAGAAAATTCAATATCTTTCTCATTCATTCTACTCTTTCACAAACGGATCCGAACAGAAATCCTTGGATCTTACCCCAATTTGGTTTGAATAGATACGATACCTGTACAAATGAACATATATGGTCAAGGAATTCCCATTATTGAATTATTCACAGTCCATATCATTATCCTTACATTCACAAAGAAAGTTTTCTTTTTGAAGATCTCAAAAATTCGGGGACTGGGGCAAATTTTGGAATACTTTTTTTTAGTCTATTTAATTTCCATAGATATTACATAGATACAAGCACTCTACTAGGATAATGCACGGAAAATGGTCGGGATAGCTCAGTTGGTAGAGCAGAGGACTGAAAATCCTCGTGTCACCAGTTCAAATCTGGTTCCTGACACGTGAATAATGTATCGAAAAGATATTCATACCTTTTACAAATTAATTGAGACAGATCGGGATACATATTAATGGTCTAGAGCGCAATACATAATTTATTCATCTAGATGTATAGATATCCCTATTTTTGGAGATGGGTAAAAAATAGATGTATGTATAGTAAAGAACAAAATGAGATTATGCTCCCTTTTCTTTTTTTATTTCTTTTTCCTTTCTGGTTTTTTCATACTGCGCTTTCTCTCACTCAAAAAGAATGTTAAGTCTTTCATATTTATTCTATTTCTTCACTCTTGCTTACGCTACTTTCAAGGGTCCGTCTAAGTGACATGCGCGGTACAAAGTTCATGGTACAGAACTTTTTTGATTCATCTATTGTTTCTGCTCAAACGAAATGGATATATATGATATCTTTCAAATTGGGAAATATCAATGAAGTCTTTTTTTAGCCCATCCTTAATACGAATTAGAATCCAGTTATTCTCTTTCATCTAGAACAAAACAAAAAATATTCCTTGACTTGAATAAAATCTGGAGCCGCGTCGTATAAGTAAACATTAGTTTCTTATCAGTCAATGAGCATCTTGTATTTCATAGAAATTGGGGG